AGGCTTAAATCCTTTTTACGAGATAAAGTTTTTGTTTTGATCGGAATGGGTTATTAATCAAACCGAGGGACCCCTTAACTGTTAAGGGATTAACAGAACGAATCACACTTTTACCACTAAACTATACCCGCTACAATCCGATTATTGTATATAAATCGACTTTTTGTCGAACAAGAAACTTGGTCGTAATCAAAAGTATAGGATCAAAAAAGAATCATGCAAATTAGAGCGTTAACCCGAGGACTTAAGAGATTAGGAAAAGAGAACTCATTTAAATAACTAAATACCAAGTCTTTTGCTGGAGTTTTTTGACGGATATGGGTTGACAAAACTATTTAAGCCGTAACATAAAAATGCATTGTTCAAAAATTCATAGTTCATTTGTTTTCTTATCTTATTTTTTTTATTTACATTTGTTTACTTTAAACTGATTTTTTACTGAAAAAAAAAAGTAAATAAAAGATAAAGCTAAGAAATTAAGATAGGAACTGACATTTTGATTATATATCAAAATAGCAAAGGAACCGAAATAGTCCTTATTATGATTGTTTCAATATCAATAATAAGAATTTGTGTTTTCAAATTAAATAAATCATTTTAATTTGATTCCTTGGAACAAAAGAGGCCCGGCCCAGCTAGGTACTGACCAGGCCAAGCCGTGTAAAGAAAAGGTTTCTTTGGACAAAATCAAAGAGGGATCCTTTGTATTTTATTTATTATTATTTAGTTTTAAATATTATATTAGTTGAAAAACAAAACTATAAATAAACTAAAGAAAAAGAAAGGGGCCTTTTTCAAGCCCTAATTTTGCTTATGTAACATAATAATTATCCTTTTTCAATTGGGGGAAAGATGGCTGAGTGGACTAAAGCGTCGGATTGCTAATCCGTTGTACGAGTTTTTCGTACCGAGGGTTCGAATCCCTCTCTTTCCGTTTTCGTCAATAACTTTTTGTTTCCTTTCAAATTTTTCGTGAGTTAGTTCTTTAATTTAAGTTTTTTTAGTTATTTTATAATAGTTAAAATTATATAGTTAAAAATGTGAAGTAGCTAAAATCCTACTAAGAACATTTCAGAACATTTCAAAATCGAGTAAAAAAAAAAAAAACCTTATTTATTTTTATTCTTCACGTCCAGGATTACGTCCCGGATCATTAGATAGAAATCCGAAGATGAATAGAGAGACAAAGAATATTACTATCGTGTAAACAAATAGTTTTAGAGTAAGCATTACACAATCTCCAAGAATTATTTTTTTAGGAAAAAAGAGAATAGATTCTCTATTTGTATATTTGTATTTTATACCGCATATCCTAGTATGTATGTTTCTATTTTTATTTTGACACCAATAAATAAACTAAAGTTCTTTTGATTTGAGATGAGAAATAGAAAAGAATTTTCAAAAAATTCATTTATAATATTTTTTTTTTCATATAAATAAAGTGTATTTTTTCATTACCAAAAATATTCTTTCATACCCCCAAATTGTGTAAGACTCCAAGAGGTTTTGCAATGGAAAAAGTCAGAATAAGGAAGTGAAACGTGATGATCCCGATTTATTATGGTTATACCAGAATTTCAATATTTGACTCGAGGTTTCACAGATACTTTAAGACTTATCTGATCTTATCAATTGGTAAATTTTTTTTTTTTCGAATAAATCAGCAATTTGTCTAGGACAGTATTAAAAATCTCATCGAAAACTTACAGCAGCTTGCCAAACAAAAGCTAAGAGAAAAAATAGCACAGGTATTACTGGCATAACATCTACGATTGGATTGAAAAAAGCATAGGCCTCAGGCAATTTGGCGACGAAAAAACTACTTGAATAAAGGACAGAATTAAGACAGATACAGATCAAACTAAATATATTAAGCATAAAAACCATTTTGTTCTTGAGGATAATTGTATTTATTTTGATTGAGTTATTAATAAGTTGAGTTATTGATAGAAGGTAAAATTAATAAAAATAAATTAGATAGACCAAAAGAACTTCTTTGATTTGAACTCGTCCAATCAAAACTCCTTCAACTTCAACTCTCAAATCAAAAGTGAATAGAATAAATCATACTTTCATACAATATCTTAATTGAATTAGATGTAATGATCAATAAATTCATCAGTTTAATTCTATATCTACACATAGCACAATTCTATCAAGAATCTAATTTATTTTATAGATATTTAAGATATTTAGACTGAAGTTGACGAACAACCAATAACAATATTAGTGTTTATTAGTGTCAAGTATAAATGTAAATGGGGCGTGGCCAAGTGGTAAGGCAACGGGTTTTGATCCCGTTATTCGGAGGTTCGAATCCTTCCGTCCCAGAGCATATCCGTCCACATATCCAAAACAGTATGATAATATCATATACTTAACCCATATGAATCATAGAATATTTGATATATAATATATATATATATTATATCAGAATAAAGGTTACTTTTTTGAAGCTATAAAATTGAAAAAAAAAAAATTTAATTCTTATTCTTAATGAGTCTTCTCTGAATCATATCTTTTTCACAAATTGAATCGAATTCAAATAACACGCAGATGTAATAGAATCTATTTGTGATCTATAAATATTAAATATAGAATAGCTATAATTTCTTTCAGTAACAATAGTTTAGTCTATCTGATACATACATAGATTCCATAGTTTTTTATTTCGATTCTTTTTTTTTCAATCAGTATGAAAAAAAAAATAAAATATATAGCAACCTAAATCTTCTTTTACATCATTCTTTATCCACTATTTCATTAAAAAAAGAAATTGGATTTTTTAATCATTGATGATTTAATACAAATCTGGATTTATCTTTCTCGTATGATGATAAAATGCAATGTGGTTTTACTATAAACTATAAACTATAAAATCTTATTCAAATAATGATATGGAGGTCAGAAAATTTTCAATCAATTAGATTAAATTGATGATTTCTTAGGAGTTCTTAGTACTCGAAGAAGTGTGAAATTGGTGAATTTATCCTATCAGGTTACTTGAAGATCCAGATTCAAAGAGAACTTATTTATTTGTTTGAATTTTATTCGTGTTATTTTTATTTTATTTATAATTAGTATTTATAATATTTTAAAATATTATAGATTTATATATTTTAATATTTATAAATATATGTTTCTGGGGTTAATGCTTAGACTTCTTCAGAAACTCTATTTCATATAGAAGGAAAAAAAAATAAAGTATAGATTACTAGGTATTGATCGAACCAATGACTATTCATAATTCCATAATGGAATTAATTACATACTGGTTCCAAACTAAAGGAATGTTATGGTAAAACTTCGTTTAAAACGATGTGGTAGAAGGCAACGTGCGACTTGAAGGATACGATCCACTGTGGATTCTTACATCCACCACTTTTTATTATTATATTAGGAATGAAAGTGCTTTTGGCTCGACATCGTTTGTTCTGTTCACTAGAACTCTCATTTTTTTTTTGGGGGGGGGGTTGTAATATAAACCGTATCATACATGATGGAGCTCGAGCAGAACGTATTGATTCGTTTTTCGGAGGCAAGAATCTAGGGTTAGTATCAATTAATAAATTGAGACAACTTTGTAAGTCTATTTTTGATATAGAAATCTAAAGGATCAAATTCAAGTAAGTTTCAAATTCAAAAGTAAAATCTTTTGGAATTGGTAAAATCCTTTCGCTCAAATCAAAAGTGTATTACACAAGAATCAACCATTCATATGATTGTTTGATAGAAAGAAATCACAAAAAATGGTGTGTTGCTGCCATTTTGAAACGATTAACTATCACCGAAGTAATATCTAAACCTAATGATTCAAGGCAAAGATAAAGGATCCTAGAACAAGGAAATACCGTTTTCAATTGTCTTAACAACTAGAACTAGATTAAATCAAAATAGATTCGAAAGGAGACAGATAAAAAAGGGATTAGAGACCGCTCAATAATCAATAAATGAAATACTTAAAAGGTTTTCTTTGCGAGTTATACAACTTGAGTTATGAGAGTGCAAATTACAAATATGAAGATCCTTTTTGTTGGGGAAAGAGTAAGAAACAAGTATTTAAATCATATAATAAAGAAAGAGAATTCTTGGTCTAATTGATTTGATGATTTTATGGATCTATTTGCCATTCTAATTTTGTATATAAACATAACTTGAATTTTCTTGAGCCGTACGAGGAGAAAACTTCTTATACGTTTCTCGGGGGGGTTTCTCTACATCTATCCCAATGAGCCATTTATCGAATCGTTGCAATTGATGTTCGATCCCGAAGAGAAGGAAGAGCTCTTCGGAAAGTGGGTTTTTATGATCCGATAAAGAATCAAACTTATTTAAACGTTCCTGTTATTCTATATTTTCTTGAAAAAGGCGCTCAGCCTACAGGAACTGTTTATGATATTTCAAAGAAGGCGGGGGTTTTTATAGAACTTCGCCTTAATCACCAAACAAAATTAAATTAATGAAATATAAATATATATAAATTAAAGAAGGTAAGGTGTGGATGATTTGTATAGATTTTTGTATAATCTTTTCTTTGCTTTTTTTTCCCCTTTTCAATTTATATCATATTTAATTTATTTTTTCTACTTATAGAATGTCGTCTTTTATAACGATAAAAATCTATTTTATTGGTTTTATTGATGTAATATATGAGAAAAATATCGAGAGAATAAACAATTTGGTCTTAAATTTTTGATATTATTGTCATGTCAATGGGTGTTTTTTATTTTTCATTGGAATTCGATGAACAAATAAAAAAGCAAAGGGTTAAGCTTTCTTTTTTTACTTTGTACTTAATATTAATACTTATATTGATTGATATTAATTGAATAAACCTGGGATTTTTATACTTCTTTGTTAATTTATTCGTCCGCCTACACTCTTTTGTATATATGTCAATTATATATCTAGTGCCGATCCAACATAAATTCTTAGTTCTTGGTTTTCATTTTCATTTTAATAAATTGAAAAATTTAATTAAAATAAAAATTGAAATAATA